TGTTTTTCAAAAAAAAGAGTTTCATTTTTGTAATTTTCTAATCGTTCCAAACTATTGCAAGTAGCATTAATCAAATTTACTTTTTCTCGTTCTATCTCAGAGTATCCATTCGTTCGATACTCATCTGCTTCGATTTCCACTTTCCGTAATCTAACCCGAGCTCTTTCGAGCTGTTCAATGGCTCCTCTACGTAATTCTTCTGAATTTCGAATAGTACTCAAGATCCTCTGTTTTCGCTTATCTAATAAATCATTTAATGAAAGTAGATTATCTTTCCATTCATTTCACAACTATAATATCTCTTCCCGAACCAAACATGAATCTTTCGATTCATTTGGCTCTCACGCTCAATTGTTTCTTTTATCTTTTCTTTGATTTATGGGCATTCCCATATCTTTGAATGGAATGAGCCTATCCTCTCTTTTCTGTTCGTATTCAAAGCTATCGAAACTGATCTAACATCAGAATCTTAGGAGGACTCTTCAGACCAGACAAAAAATAAAAAATTGTCAGCAAAGTTGTTTCTTTATTTGTTCTTTATTTAGAACTTATTTCTTTAAAAAAAGATATTTGAAAGAAAAAAGAATTCTATTATACTATTAGAATAGAAATAGAATTGAATATAATTCTGAACTTCATTACTTCATTCTCATTATTATTAGAATGAGATTTCGATTTTTTTCATCCAAAAAATTCTCTTTTTTATACAAATACATTTTATACAAATATTTTATATAAATACAATACATAGGTCGTCGATTCGGCAGTGGAGGGGGAAGATACCCATTTTTCCAGTTAATGGTTCAAATAATTTTATCCATATGAGTGTTCTACATCGAATAAATTCCCAATTATTCCTTTTTTATTTTTATCATTTTTAAACCTTTTTGGTACTAACCTAGCGGTAGAAAGAGTACCATGCTATGCTGTGCCTGGACTTCAAACAATTGATCTTTAACCATGTAAAAGACCTCAAAATTCTTGGTTGATAGAGAAGAGAATCAAAGTTCATTTACCAATTAGTCACGAAATGCTATGGTTCTTACATATGATTTCTGAATGAAATCCAATTCAGAAGTAATTCGTCGAGATTGTGCACCCTTTGTTCCTAGTTCTGCTATAAAAAAGAATACATAAATAGAAAGAAAGTGCAGTCGGTGAAATCCAACCTATTCTTGAAATAAACAACTCGCACACACTCCCTTTCCAAAAAAAATCAATACACCCAGCACTACGCTTAGATTTATTGGATTTGTTGCTAAAATATCGGTATTAAACTCGAAACTCCCAGCGGATGACCAGTGCCCCACGGAAACAAAAGAATCAATTAGATTTTTCATATGCTCTCCCTTTATAGATAGGACTAAAAAAGAACAGAGTTCTTTTTGTATCACTCCGCTTATTATTCTTAATGGAATTTGAGAATTCTCAAATTTCTTAGTTATGGTTATGTTTTTCTTCTAAGATGAAATGAAACATTAAACAAAAGGATTTGCAAATAAAAGAGCTAATGCCACGACCAGTCCATAAATTGTTAAAGCTTCCATAAAAGCCAGACTAAGCAATAAAGTACCTCGTATTTTACCCTCTGCTTCTGGTTGTCTCGCAATACCTTCTACGGCTTGGCCCGCAGCAGTACCTTGACCAACCCCAGGTCCGATAGAAGCAAGCCCTACAGCCAATCCAGCAGCAATAACGGAAGCAGCAGAAATAAGTGGATTCATGGTAAGCTCCTCGCACCAAAAAAAGAAATGGTTAATGATACAACCAACCAATGAATTAGTACTTAATCTACTTCTTTTTCTACTTCTACTTTTACTATTTACTTTACTACACTTATTTTTTATTTTTTGATCTTTATCACTAAAATAGATTGGGTCGAAGTAGCTAAAAGCTCCAAATGGAATTCATAATATTACTGAATTGTCAGAAATACTTCGATATACCGTTTTTCCTTTCTACCTTATGTAATAGATATGTATACGGTTTTAGTCATTGCGTTTCCTTTTTTATAAAATATTCTATTCTTTCTCTTTCATTCAATTCACAATAAAAGACAAAATAGAAAAAGGACTGATATGGGAATCCATCTAAATGCAGTGGGCTAGAAAAAAAGAGATAGGGGTAATTGCTATTTAACTAGTAAATAACATATACTTTTCTTCTTCCATAACGTAAATCACCTGCACTTTTTCTTCTATTAAATTGTATTCTGGAACCATTCTTCGAAACATACACAAGGATTGATACTCATAGGCATTACATATACATATATGTAGTAGGATCCCCAACCCTTCTTTCTATTCCAAATTCTGCAATATCATCTATCTTTTTTCATATATACATACATGTAGCTATTTGCATTTTCTTATCCAACCCAGTAGTGGATTATATTGAACCCCCGCATTGCTTGAATTGGGATAAGCTTCAAAAAAGACTATTTCGAAAGTTAGTCAATGATGACCCTCCATGGATTCACCTATATAAGCCGCAGCCAAAGTTGCAAAAATAAGAGCTTGAATACCACTTGTAAATAATCCAAGAAACATGACAGGTATAGGAACTACTGAAGGCACTAAAGAAACAAGAACAACAACAACTAATTCATCAGCCAATATATTCCCGAAAAGTCGAAAACTAAGAGATAAAGGTTTTGTGAAATCTTCTAGAATATTAATTGGTAAAAGTATTGGAGTTGGTTGAATGTATTTCCCGAAATATCCCAATCCTTTTTTGCTAAGACCCGCATAGAAATATGCCACTGACGTAGGTAAAGCTAAAGCAACAGTAGTATTTATATCATTCGTGGGCGCAGCTAACTCTCCATGAGGTAACTTTATGATTTTCCAAGGTAAAAGAGCACCTGACCAGTTAGAAACAAAAATAAATAGGAACATCGTTCCTATAAATGGAACCCAAGGACCATACCCCTCTCCAATCTGAGTTTTGCTCAAGTCTTGAATAAATTCAAGGACATATTCGAAGAAATTCTGACCGTCGGTCGGAATGGTTTGTGGATTCCGAACAGCTATGATGACTGAACCTAATAAGATAGCAATTACAACCCAAGAAGTGATAAGTACTTGGGCATGAATTTGTAAACCTCCTATTTGCCAATATAAATGTTGGCCTACTTCTACACCTGATATATCGTATAACCCTTTGAGTGTTTGAATGGAACATGGTATAACATTCATATTGTCCTCTAACAGATTCAAAAAAGTAATTATTTTGATTCAACCATCTCTTTCTCAATTCATCTATGTTCATTCATGAATTTAAGTTATGAATCGTATATTTCGTAAATCACATAAAAAAAAATACCAATCATTTTATGTTTTCAATCTTAAATATTATTCAATATTCAAAACATAGTTCAAACTCCAAAAGATGCAAACCAAAATAGTAAAAATTAAAGAGAGTTCACCAAAAACAAACTAATCTTCTTCTTTCTTCTTCTTAATGATAAGATGAATGATAAGATAATCAACCATTTTTTAGATAACTAGAACGGCCCTCACAAATTGCAGATACTAATTTGGTAAGAATCAATCGAATCGAAGCTATAGCATCATCGTTGGCCGGAATAGAAATATCTGCAAGATCTGGGTCACAATTTGTATCGATTAAACAAATCGTCGGAATACCCAAAATGACACATTCTCGAAGAACCGTATATTCTTCTTGCTGATCAACGATAATTACAATATCGGGCAATCCCGTCATATATTTGATCCCACCCAGATATGTTTGCAAGGTAGATAACTTTCTCTTCAACATTGCTGCATCTCCTTTGGGGAGACGATTGAGTTTCCCCATCTTTTGTTCTGCTCTTAAGTCCCTGAACTTCTGAAGTCTTGTTTCTGTAGTAGACCAATTCGTTAACATACCACCAAGCCATTTTTTATTAACATAATGACATCGAGCCCTTATTGCTGCTGATGCTACTAAATCCGCTGCTTTCTTTTTGGTGCCAACGATTAAGAATTTTTTTCCCCTACTTGCTGCATCAAAAACTAAATCGCAGGCTTCTGATAAAAAACGAGCAGTTATAGTAAGATTTGTAATATGAATACCTTTACGCTTTGCAGAGATGTAAGGAGCCATTCTAGGATTCCATTTATTAGTACCATGACCAAAATGAACTCCTGCTTCCATCATTTCTTCCAAATTGATGTTCCAATATCGTCTTCCCATTTTCCCACACTTTCTCTTTTTCTTTTTTTTTTCAAAGAGATTCAGTACCTTGTGAAATAAATAATTGTTCCGACGGAACCTTCTACCAGGATTGACCATTAATCTACGACCCAAACCATGAATTTCATTCTTTCTTTCTTATTTCATTGATTGATTACGAAATCCATAATCGGACCAGAGAGTTAAAGTAAAAAGAATGAACCTCTTGTTAGGAATTTGTAAATTACATTACGTAAATGATTGGTCTGATGTCTCATGGAAAGTTTTTGGGGCACAAGAACAAAATAATTCTCTATGGTGTAACAAAATATCTCCCATTTCCAACTCGAATAGATTCTTCCTTTTGATTTTCAAATGAATGTTTTTGTCTTGCTTTGAACGATGTACTAATTTTTTGAATCCGGTACCAACCGGTATAATCCCCCCCAGAACAACGTTCTCTTTCAGGCCTTTCAACCAATCAATACGACCTCGTAGAGCAGCTTTTGCTAAAACTCGAGCAGTTTCTTGAAAACTCGCTTCGGATATGAAACTTTGAGTATTCAGAGATGACTTCGTTATTCCCAATAAGATTGCCCGATAACAGATCGCTTCGTCCAAAACACGCCCTGCTCGCTCTGCTCGCAACAATCCAATAAATTCCCCAGGTAAAAAAACATTAGACATTCCATCTTCTGAAACCAAAACTCTTGATGTTACTTGACGTACAATAATCTCTATATGTCTATTATGGATCTGTACCCCCTGGGATCGATAAACCTTTTGGATCTTATTAACCAAAGAGATACGACTTTGGGCTATGGTTAGTTCAGCTCCAATAAAGAATCCCCAGGGGATCCCAAGAATCCTTCGGATACGGTCGTCCCAACCATCAACTCTTCTTTCGAGGTTCATCGATATTGAATCAATTGAACGAACTTCTAAGATTTGTTCCACTTTTGGAAGACCTTGCGTTATGTCACCAGATCTCGATTTTTCATATATAAATGTAATTAATGTATCTCCTTCATAAAAGGTTTCCCCATAATGGCCATGGACAGTTGCTCCTGGAGTGACCAAATAGGGCTTAGCTGATCTTATAACTAAAGAGTCAACATGAACAATGAAAATTTGACCAGATTTTTTTATGCGTGATCCGTATTTCAATAGACATACATTTTCACAAAGGAATTGTCCAAGGCTAATTATTGTCCATGCCTCTTCACAAGAATCGTGATAGAGAAAACACCAATTCAAATGGAATGAATTCCAAATGATGTTACTGCATGGATCGGGATTATAAATACTACTATTTTCATCTAGGAAACAGTATTGAAATGGAAGTACTTGAAGCACTTGGAAAGTCTGTTGAAATTTTTCAAGTAAAAAATATTTCTTTAAAAAGACTTGATTATAAGTTCTTAAATAGTAAGATGAACGAAAATTTACTATTTTAGGCACAATAGTACCTAAAGGACCCAAAAAATCCCTAATTGGAGTCAGGGGATCCGATTCTTTTGTCGCATTATTATATCTCGAAGTATTGAAGGGGCCGATTCGAAAACAATTGGATGATGACAAAATTATGAAAGATTGGCATTCCTTATTTCGATTCAACAACGTACCAAGAGTTTCCTGATGTTGGGGAAATAATCGAATCTTCGCCTTGGAATCAAAAGGATTTAGATCGGCACGATCTAATTCATTATTGGAAATCAATCCTGAACCTGCCGTATCATACCTTTTTTCGGTATACGAAATAGTGGATTTTACTAACTCAATTCGGATGAAATCACGAAGCAGATCATTTGCCCTTATTTCAACAAAAGAAGCATGAACCTCTTCTTCTATAGAACTCTTTTTTTCTTGTTCTTGGTCCCAAGTCAATACTAAGCAAGCCCGAACTAATTGAATACTTGTGTGAGAAATTCCTCGAATTGACTTGCCATTTCCATAAAGTATATAATTGACAATTCGAAGTTGTACATTATCCTTTTCCTGCAAGAGATCCTGAGAGAAAAGTGTTGCTAAATTTATCCCATCAGCTATTTCATATGTGACTACGGGCCGAACCAAAACAAAATACTTTTTTTTGGTAGGTGTAATTCGTTGGACATAGATCCAATTTTTCAATTTTTTTGATCCTTTAGAATTCTTTTTTTCCATTCCTGGTGGTATCAAAACGCCACTGTGCCTAGATATTTTATCCACCTCTCCAGAAAAATGAATATCTCCAGAAAAGATTTTCAGTTCCATACTCTTTTTTTTTCTCTCCACTCGGACTAATCCACCTACTCGACTTCTTGTATTCATATTTAAAGCAAGTCGTGTATCTACTCCAATGATACTATTGTTCCGGACCATTATGGGCGAAGATCCGGGTAAGATATGCACTTCCTCGGGAATGAAAAAAAAGCGATCTACTTTCATTTGCATTTGGTATTTCGGACTAAATTCTTTTGCTCCTCGATACTCAAGAAAATCCTCTTTTTTTACGATTGAATCTACTTCGACAATCCCATATTTAGTAATTCCCGAGCTGCTTCTTCTGTATCGCGGATCATCAAAATAAGCAAGAATACTATTTCTACGTAAAATACCATTTATAGGTATTTTAATCGAAATACCAAAACAGGGTTTTAGTTTCTTTTCTTGTTCTTGATCATATTGTAAGGGAATCACGAATCTATTTCTTCGCTTTTTAGCCAAGGAATTCTCTTGACGAATAGAAGTAGAAGGCTCTATGAGATTCCAATGACCCTTGGATATGATTCGATAAGGTTTTGAATAGTCAAGAATTTCCCTATTTTTTTTACCAAAGGTATCCAACAATTTATGTCTTACTTGATCATTAGTCAGTGAGAGATCAAAGATATATCTTTCTTCGAGAGAAAAAGAATTAGCATTCATTTGATCTTGATCCTTGTGGAGTGAAAAAGACACTATATTGGATCTGCATAGACCTCCTGCTAATATCCATAAATGACTTGCTTTTGGTAATAGATGAACATTACTATATGGATATTCGGGCGCATGATAGCCATCAGTACTCCAGTGCATTTCTCCTTCTGACTCAGAATAAATATGTTTTTGAACCCTTTCTTTAAAATGAAAAGTGGACGTTCCGGCACGAATCTCGGCAATCACTTGTTCTGATTCTACATATTGATCATTTTGAACTAAAATCAAACTTTTTGTTGGAATATTCACATTATGTAGAATATCTCGACTCTCAATAGTTACATACAAGTCTATAAAACATAGAAAAGCAGGATGCCCATGACGGGTACGTGTGGGATGAACCAAATCCTCATCAAATTTGAT